TTTGACGAATGGGATCAAGAATAATGAAGTATTATTTCGACACAAGAAAATAAATTTTCTTGTGTCGAAGACTAGGAAGACAAATAATTCGTTCTAGACTCCTTTAGATTCCTTTGGTCTATCATTTTTTCTATTCTATAGTCTCCGTTTACTTATCTTATTTTTGATATCTAATAGTATTTTTTTTTATTAGAATAGAAATTGATACACTCGATGACATTTCAATCTGACACGAGTGACATAATTATACCCCTCCTATTTGCAAGGTAAAATAGTAGTCTTCATAATATACAATACATACTATAACTAGTAATGTGATACAAGTAATTCCCCAAATCCGGCATAATTATAGGTCATACATAATTATAGAATGAATTTACAACAAGAATTTGGTTCTTTTTACGAACTTGATGTTGAGAAATCCACCGATCTAGAAATTCATTTCGGACAATTGAACCTTTTCAAATTGTTTCTTTTTAAGAACCAAAAAGATTTGTGCTAAAATAATAGATGCAAAAAAGAACAAAAGGCCTTGGACACGTAATGGATCTTGAAGTACTATTTCCGCCTCCCTCTGACCAAATCCACCCACATTAGGATTGCTCGTTAATGGTTGATCAAGTTTGATAGATTCGCCCTCTGAAATAAGAAGTTCTGGTCCTGGAGGGATAATATCCACCACTTGACGCCCATCCAATGCATCCACTAGGGTTATTTCATATCCTCCCTTTTCTTTTCGTATTATTTTGCTTATTATACCCGCTACTGTAGCATTATAAACATTATTATTACTCTTACTCCCGTCAGGATAAATCTGGCCCCTTCCTCTGTTCCCACCTACATATATGGGATATTTTAAGAAGTAAACATCTTTCTTAGTAGCAGGGTCCGGGGAAAGAATAGGAAAGGTGATTTCTCTATATTTCTGACCAGGAACAGGACCTATCACAAGAATATTTTTTTTAGTGGGACGATAGTTCTGAAAAGACAGATTGCCTATCTTTTCTTTGATCTCGGGCGAAATACGATCGGGGGGGGCTAATTCAAACCCCTCAGGTAAAATAAGAACAGCCCCCACATTCAAAGCTCCTTTTTTACCATTCCCAAGAACTTGTTTTAATTGCTTATCATAAGGAATTCGAACAACTGCTTCAAATACACTATCCGGAAGTACAGCTTGTGGAACCTCAATATCCACGGGCTTATTAGCTAAATGGCAGTTGGCACAGACAATACGGCCGGTCGCTTCTCGTGGATTTTCATAACCCTGCTGGGCAAAAATGGGATATGCATTTGAAACAGGTGCCCCAGTTATTATATATATCATGAGCGATAGGAAAATGGATCGAGTAATCTCTGCCTTTATCCAAGAAAAGGTATTTCTAGTTTGCATGGTCCAATCATTGATCCCGAAAATTTCTACAATAAAATTAGGTAGGTTGCTAGTATAGTTCCCTATCCCTGATTCTGCTATTTACTGAAATAATTTTACTCGAATCTAGGAAGAATTCTCCTGGATGGGTAGAAGAAATAAGTCAAATTTTGAATGTTTTACTTATGTACAAAGTAACAAACCTGAAAATTTGATCAGTGGATCATTTTTTAGTCATTTATTGAATGATAAATCACTACAAGTGACGGAGATACACGATTTAAATAACGGAAGATCCAATATTTTAAAATTGTATCTAGAATGACTGGAAAAGTGGAAACAAGACCGGATATAATTTGATCATTATGAGCAAATCCAAAATTTTTGTAAACAGATCCAATCATTAGTTCCCAACCATGGGGCGAATGGAAGCCTATACATAAATCAGTTAATAAAAGAATAGAAAAAGCTTTGATTGTATCACTTAAGTTATATAGGAACTCTTGAACCCAAGAGTTAAGAAGAAAAAGTTGTTGATTACCTAGAATAGAATAAGCACTTAGAATAACAAAAGAGATTATATTTGTCGAGAAGTACAAAATCATATGGATACGATCATGATTGTGTATCTTGATCAATTGGATTGTTTCTTTGTAAATTCCGATAGGAAGCTTTTGTAGATGTGTTTCTGGGTATTCTTTTATCATTTCGTCCAAGAGGAAGAGTCCCTCTAATTCTAGAACTTTTTTAAAAATATTTTTTTCTTGAATATGATTCAAGAAAATTTCAGATTGCCCAGTATTCCACCAATTAGTAACCCAAGCTTCTAGGCTTTTTTTAAATGAAAGAGAGATCCACCAGGGCAAAAATACTATAGATGCAAGATATAGTAGGGGAATGAATGCTTTCGTTTTTGCCATTTTTTCGTCTTTTATTTTTTTTTTAATGAACTTACTTCATTCGTCAACTTGATACAATATTGAATATTCATATCAAACAAAAGTTCTATTACAAGTCATATTGATTCTATTATCAATCTATTCTCTGTTTTTCTATTTTTGTATTGTTTCAAAATTTAAGGACTAACCACTCAAGCACAAATAAAAAACAGAGAATCCACTTTTGAAATTCGAATCAAGAAAAAAAATATCGATTGTTTCCAAATATGGCAATTACTCAAATTTGAAGCAATTGCCCGGTTTCGATGAATGCACGAAAGAACCACTTCAGGATTAGGATTTACAGGTGAAAGAAGTCCCTTTCTATTCGATCAAAATATAAAATATTTCAAAAAAAAAAAAAAATTGCCTACTACCCACAATCCAGTCCAAGAAAATTTAAGAGAACTTTATCAAGACTATTGTATGATGTTATGGTCAAAAATGAGTGTCAAAACAAGGCAGAAGTTTTCGTTATAAGCGGTCCAATCCTTTGGTAATTTTGTTAATTATAATTAAGGAATACAAAAAAGAATACAAAAAGAAAGAGAAAGTTCGATTGACAAAAAAAGTCGAGATAATTTACAAGATATAATCTATCTGTATCTAACGTATTAATTCCAAATAAAAAAAAAAGAATTTATCGGTTTTTCCCTCGTGTTAAAAACTAAGAATACGAAAGCATTCATTCTTCACTTCATTTTTCAAAATACTTCAATTGGTACACGCAAGAAATAGGCCAATTCTGCAGCTTTTTGTTCAATTTCTTGTGGGGTCAAATTCTTCTCATTACGAGTCAAGGGAATGGCCCCCTGGCCTCTGATTTCTATATAAAGGACACGATGTGCATAAATACCCTCTTTCACTTCGATTCTGATGGATTGAATGTCTTTCAGAAGGAATCGGAGGAAAATGCGACGATTTTTTCCAGGAAATCCCCAACGAAAAATAGACGCTAGTCCTTCTTTTCTATCGAATCGATCATAACCGCTACCTACATTCCACAAAATTGTGCACCATAGATAAGAACTAATAAAAAGACCTGCGATCCCATAGAAAGACATCACGATCCCCTGTGGAAAAAAAATGATTTGCTGAGACGGAAATAAAGATATCAAATCTCTACCAAGATAACTGGAAGTTCCAACCAATAAAAACCCTAATGAACCTAAAAAAAGGATAAAGGCCCAGCAGAAATTGCTTGTTTTTCGAGATCCCCTTAAAAAATCTATCCATATATGTTCTGATCGCCAACTCATACTAGATTTAATTGCATTTTATTGGAATTGGAAGAATAAAAAAAATAACCGAAATAAATTTTACTTTTTTTGGTTTTCGAAGTAACTCTCATCAACTAGTATTATTCTGATGTGAACCTTTAAGAGTAATTCATCGAATTGTTTAGATCTAAAATAATAACATCAACTGACATATAATTTCCTATAGATATTTATATATAGATATATTTACTTTATATCCATATCTCAGATATTCGCTCCGATTCCGATCTATTCGATTCTTTTTTTTTTCAAATATTTAGAATTCATTTACTCAGATGTCATGTATAATCGCTTATCGAAAGAGTAAGCTACATGTTATACTCTATCCTACTAAATAAATATCTGTGTTATAGTAGAAGTCGCATTCTAAAAAAAAATATATATATATACAAGATTTGGCGCCATCGTATTTAAAAATAAAAAATCTTGTTTTTTTGAACATGAAGAGATAAAGAAGCCATTGCAATTGCCGGAAAAACTAAGCCCACTAAAGGCACAAAAATAGAGGGTAAGTTGTTGAAAGTTGTCATAGAATGGATACCTCGATTTAATAGACTTAATATTTGTACCTGTTATTTATTATTATTGTTATGTTATTTATCCTAATTATATTAATATTTTTATCTGTTATTTATTGTTAGAAAGATATCTTAGAATTATTATAATGCATATATTCATATATATAATTATTAAAATTTCTTAGAATTAGAAGAATTCTATAATTATAATAAGTATATCTAGATGAGTATAATTATTATAATTATAGAATAATTAGAATGAATCTAGAAGTCTATATATACATGAGTATATGTATATATGGAAAAGGAATGTAGAACAGAATTTTTCATCTTTCGACATGAAATATATGTATGATAATACACTTTTTTATTTATTAATTTATTATATTAATATTTTTTTTTATTGTCTTATAATTTTCATTTAATTAACTGGAATAAAGATTTTCTTACAAATAATAAAAAAAAAAAAGAATTCGCTCTTTTATGTTGTTTCATAGAGATTTCCTAATTACTAATTAGTAATATCTGTAAAAAAAAAATAATAATCCACATGATTCTTTCTACAATGAAATCTTATGTTACCAAAGAAAAATACATTCTTTGGATTTTGAATTCGATTCCTTTAAACTAAATGAATAACTACTGGTTGATCACAAATCCAATTTTTTTTTTGTTTTTTGATTAAGGCTCTACTTGATTGAATTTGGATTCATAGGAAAGAAAACATGGAGGTGAAATAACTCACTCAAAATACCTTTTAAAGGATTACGTGGTACGATTGGATCGAATAAGCCCTTATGGAATAAATATTCAGCCGACTGTGAACCCTCAGGTAATGTCTTATTCAATGTTTGTTCAATTACTCTTTTACCCGCAAATGCAATGTAGGCAT